ATTGAATCAGTATCGAAAGGAAGTGCTAAATAATTTCTTTTTCCTTTCCTTTATCTGTTGATGTAAAATGATGCTGTATTTAATATAAAATTCTTACAATGAAAGAGATTATCATATTTCCGCAATTCAATTTTAAGTGGATGGGAGATCTATAAATTTCTTTTTCATGGTTGTAGAGGCAGTTTTTGTTAGAATCCCCCCTTTTTATTTTAAGGAATTTGTTAATTGTCCAGTAACAAATATGATTCGATGAAAGAAAGTGAAAAAAGAATAAAATAATTGGAATCAATAGTTGTAATGAATTGTTGGATTGGATCTCAATCCAAATTTGGATCTAGCTACAAGGAAGAGGCTTTATTTTAAAATATCGAACGAGGAAACATAGTATTCCATAAAAAAGGAATTCAAAATAATAATTCAAAAAGAGTTTCGTTTTTAAATGAAGTTACACGATCCAGTTCGTTTATTCTCGACGACTTGGTTGATAGGAATCGCGAGATGGCTAGATCTTAGAAATGATGAATCGGTTTCATTTTATATGCCTGTTACTTTCTCTTTTTTCGTGCCGTCTATAATGATAGATGAATCCAAAACTTTCAATTGGACTTATTATTTCAATTGGTATTTTTGTATATCTTCCTATGTTAGAAAAATGGAAACTTAGGTAAATACTTTAGAAACATATGTATAAAAATACCATATTTCATTTAGCCCTTTCATGCTTACTATAACCAGTTATTTCGGTTTTCTACTAGTGGCTTTAACTATAACTTCAGCTTTATTTATTGGTCTGAGCAAGATACGACTTATTTAAAATTTCTATTTGAAAGAAACAATTCAGAAAGGAAATGCTTCTGTGAGATTCTGTGTATTCTAGAGTTATTTACCATGTCAATTGTCAATTCTTGGTCATTGAGATTCACATCAATTCGGATTAATATTTAGGTATAGATATTACCGCTTTTTTTCTCCTTTTCAAAAAATTGAAATGATTGAAGTTTTTCTATTTGGAATCGTGTTAGGTCTAATTCCTATTACTTTGGCTGGATTATTCGTAACTGCATATTTACAATACAGGCGTGGCGATCAGTTGGACCTTTGATTAATTCACATTTCTTTTTTTGATTGGCCTCCTCCTTTCTTTAATCCACAGGAGGTCAAATTCTAATTGTTGTGCAAGCGACTGAATCCATTTCAGTCTAATTGAATTCATGAAGAAAAAATCACGCTCTGTAGGATTTGAACCTACGACATCGGGTTTTGGAGACCCACGTTCTACCGAACTGAACTAAGAGCGCTTTCTTATCAGAATAGAAAAGGATGTAAAGAAAAGATTTTTTTTAAACTAATCCATTTTCATTTTATATCTATATATTCTATAGTTTCATAAAAATGAACTTCCGCGCAACGCAATTTGAATCGATCTCAGCTGATTCCTCGTTACTGCTCAACGGGGCAGTAATAGGTAGGGATGACAGGATTTGAACCCGTGACATTTTGTACCCAAAACAAACGCGCTACCAAGCTGCGCCACATCCCTTCAAATTGTTCTACAGTATAATTGTAGAGAATTCCTTTCTTGTTTTCCACATCCCTATTTCCTGCATTGAGACACACAGCTTTTCTGTCCATTTCGTCTTTTTTGGCCTCATTTAACATATTTTTACATATACATATAATAATAAGAAAAGGAAATCTTATGGATCGTTGTACATTTCAATTGGAATTAGGGATTCCGTGTACAACTCTAAACGGCCCTTAACTACATATGCATCTAATCATATATGCATTATCTTTATGTATTACAATAAAAAGGAGGTTTTTCAATGCGAGATCTAAAAACATATCTCTCCGTGGCCCCAGTACTAAGTACGTTATGGTTCGGGGCTTTAGCAGGTATATTGATAGAGATTAATCGTTTTTTCCCCGATGCGTTGACATTCCCCTTTTTTTCATTCTAGCTATTGACACCGGAAGGAATGAAGAAGATTAGAAATAGAATCAAATATCTGTGACTAATCCCCCCTCCCTCTTTTCTCTTTTTTCCCTTTTTTTTTTTCTAATTTTTAGAATTTAGAATAAGGGACGAAAGAGAAAGAATAAAAATGGATTCAACGTCTGCGAGACTCAGGTTCAAATTCGAATTAAAAATAGAGACGTGGGGGTAGAGTAGGAAAATCGGGGTCTAGGGCAAGAATACAAGATCTTTAACTGCCCTTCGGAGTTAAATAGAATTTCGAACTCATTCTCATTGTCTTGCTTATTATTTACTATGGCTTTTATGGCTTTGCTTTGATTTAATTGATTTTGATCTTTTAGAGTTGGATTTCAAGTTAATAACTTTTCTTTTTTCCTTCCTTTCTTTTTCTTCATTTCGAATCAAAATAGAAGAGTTGAGTAAATCAAAAATCCAAAGGAGGTTCATGGCCAAGAGAAAAGATGCGCGGGTAACGGTAATTTTGGAATGTACCAGTTGTATACAAAACGGTGTTAAGAAGGTATCAACGGGTATTTCCAGATATATTACTCAAAAGAACCGGCACAATACGCCCAATCGATTAGAATTGAGAAAATTCTGTCCCTATTGTTACAAACATATGATTCATGGGGAAATAAAGAAATAGATTGAACCGAGTATGTCTTATCCTTGAAAGGAGAAAAATGACATTATATAGAACACATTGAAATATAAATAGAAGATATTGCATTTAAATAAAAAGAATCCTATTTGGAGTTAAAATTACAATTAAGAAATATTTCGGGATAAGAAATAAACTAAACAAACAAACCATGGATAAATCCAAGCGACCTTTTCTTAAATCCAAGCGATCTTTTCGTAGGCGTTTGCCCCCGATTCAATCGGGGGATCGAATTGATTATAGAAACATGAGTTTAATTAGTCGATTTATTAGTGAACAGGGAAAAATATTATCTAGACGAGTAAATAGATTGACCTTGAAACAACAACGATTAATTACTATTGCTATAAAACAAGCTCGTATTTTATCTTTGTTACCTTTTCTCAATAATGAGAAACAATTTGAAAGAATCGAGTCGACCACTAGAACTACTGGTCTTAGAACCAGAAATAAATAGGCTTATTTTTTGTTCACTTCAATCAGAATTCCAATTTGAACTCAAACATGGATTGGTGTTTTATTTGACAAATCTTAGAATCCAGATTATTGTGTCGTAAAAAAAAAAACGAATCGGAAAAAAAAAGATTTTTTTATTGAACGTGTTCATTCATTTTGACTACTTTAGCGCATTTCTCATAGTAATTTTGACTTCAACTCCACCCTCCCGGAGTTCATTCTCCGGGGAACCCCATTTAAATTATTTCGGTGTATTCTTTCCAATCTACTTTTTCTCTGATTTCGTTGGAAATCATATAAAGACAATTCCTATTTGATATAGCTATTTGGGCCAGTATTTTACGATTAAGAAGCAACTGCCTCTTATATAGATCATGTATTAATTTACTATAACTATAAGATACTCCCTTTTCTCGAATTACTGCGTTTATTCGAGTGATCCACAAACGACGAAAATTTCTCTTTTGCTTATCTCTATCCCGATGAGCCGAAACCAAAGCTCTTATTTTCTGTTGAGTAATAGTTCGAGTAAGTCTTGAGTGAGATCCTCGAAAACTTGATGCAAATAAACGAATTTTTGTTCTACGTTTCCGGGCTATATATCCGCGTTTAACTCTAGTCATTGAATAAATAAAATTTTGACAAATAACTAATTGATTTTTTTCTTTCAGTTATTATTTTTCCCGTCCTGGCCTATTAATAACTAATAACCAAACGGATTTTTCCAATGTATAAAATACAAATTCCAATGGCTTTGGCTACTATAACCTTCCCGACCACGATTTTTTCTTTTTTGGGGTATTTTACTGGGAAATATGAAAGAAATTGTGGGTTTCCTCGTTTCTATGGTTACTTCTTAAACGGTGAGGTCTTCTCTATACACCGGAGCCCTTACTTCATTTAATATTTCATCAATGTTATTGGTAACTTGTATAGTTCACACCACACTCTTTGGCTCTACCTATGAATTATCCAGTAACAGGTCTTTCACAATGAGACCCGCCTATACAGTAACGGTATTTAATTAGGAAAGTTAGCTGGGTAGCTGACCCTCGTAGTCCGTTCTTGACTGAGCGAGAACTTCTTTTTTTTTTTTAATTTTAATAAGATTTTTCCGCTTAATGGATAATCAGTTGCTACCAATGGAGAATTGTTTCTCATCTTAAATTCAGGTGATTGAATTTGCACCAACGGAAACCATAAACTTTATACACAATAGAAGGATAGATTTGCTTATTTTTAGATAGTGAATGGAGTTCCTTCTTCCATTCTATCCTATTCATTAGTACTGATCAGTCATACTGGAAGCAGTTTTCTTGCTTTTTCCTGTCAGCTCATGATCTAAACGAGTCGCACATACACCCTAGTACATGTTCCTCGACGCTGAGGACATCCCCGAAGAGCGGGGGATTTCGTGACATTTCGAATGGGCTGTCTTGTATTTCTAATAAGTTGTTTAATAGTTGGCATGTTGAGTCATATATATAATGGGCTGGTTTAGATTGATCCTAACCGGATTTTTTATTTATTTATATAGTAAACTCGGAGATAAAATATCAAATCACAGATTTGCACAAAATCCACTTTTTCATTCAACTGCTACAAGATCAACAATTCCATAAGTTTGGGCTTCTGTTGCTGACATAAAAACGTCTCTTTCCATGTCTTCAGATACAACCCATAAAGGTTTACGCGTCCTTTGTACATAAACCCTTGTGATGGTTTCGCGTAGTTTCAGCAGTTCTTCCGCTTCCAGGATAAATTCTCCCGTTTGTGCCTCATAAAAAGAACTAGCAGGTTGATGCATCATTACCCTGATAATAGAAGGTTTCTCTATCTGGTGTGATGAAAGAAACAGAAAAGAAAGATAAAGAATAATAGGAAAAAGGATAGAATTGAACAACCGTACGGGCATTATCTTTTATGCATTGCATACGGCTCTATAATCAAATTGACCCCTAACTTTTCCATTCAAGAAAGATAAAAAATAGAATCTATTAGACCCAGATGGGTAAATGATCAAAATGCCACCCTTCTTTTTTTTTTCGGAGGAGTTCAAAAATACTATGATGGCTCCGTTGCTTTCTATTTTAAAATGGATTTTTTTTGTCTTTGATTCAGCAATCCCAAAGTTTCTTTTTGAGCCAATCAAAAAAATTTGGTTTTTTCGCACTCTTTTTTTTTATAACTTAAATATTGTTAAGAGCCCGTTAGTGTAAAAACAAACAAGTTTGTGACGCTGAATTGGACTTCCGATAGATAAGAGAAAGTCGGAAATATCTTTTATCTCATACTACTCTCTCGATACATAATCAAATCTTTTGAAAAAAAAATACAAAATTTTTCATATCGAATTCGAAGTGCCATGCTATTATTACTTAATATTCATATGGCGAAGGCATAGTTTTCTTTTTTCTCTCAAATAAAAAAACTTCATTGGCGCCAAGCGTGAGGGAATGCTAGACGTTTGGTAATTTCTCCTCCAACCAGAATAAAAGATCCCATTGACGCGGCCAATCCCATGCATATTGTATGGACCTCTGGTCGTACAAATTGCATAGTATCATAAATGGCTATTCCGGGTATTATCCATCCACCAGGGGAGTTTATAAACAAATACAGATCTTTAGTCTCATCCTCGATACTGAGATATACCATAAGACCAATAAGTTGATTCGAGATCTCGCTATCAACCTCTTGGCCTAAAAAAAGTAATCTTTCTCGATAAAGTCGGTTGAGTAGGGTAAAATTGTATTCCTTAGGAACCGTACATGCACCTTTTGATGCATACGGTTCAAAAAAATTGCGAAGAAAAGAATCAATGTATAGATTCCAGTCCTCTTTCTTTTTCGGGTTTTTCTAATTTTTTAATGAAAGGGCTTTTTCTTCGATTTTTCAATAAAGATGAATTTTGATTTCTTCTTTGATAATATAAAAAAAGGGTAAATAAACTTATCGAATTAACTTCTCATTGATGTATTCTTTCATCGAAATTCAATCCCAATTACGATGGTATTTTCTTGTTCCTGAATGGGTCTCTTTCATCTTTTTAGGTTTATGCTCTACTCCGGGTAAAGATTCGCCCGATTTTGATTTGCACATATAGGACAAATCTTCCCATCACCATTTCTTTTTGTTATGACTTTACAAATAATCATTTATGATACACATAGTAATCATAGATATATTACCAATTGGGTTTTTTTTTAAACGGAGCCTGGATACTTCATTTTTTTCGTCCAGCCAAAGCCAACCATAAATTATTCTAATTGATATAATTCTATGAATTCCCCCAAATAATGCATTTAATTGCATTTCACGCTCCAATTTTTCGATAATTCAATTTCTCTTTCTTGGGCGAAACAGAGGATATCTCGGTCGGGGGAGAGAATGGGGAAATCCCATATGACCCAAGATATCTGACAAGTCGCACTATACGTCAACCCAAGATGCATCTTCCTCTCCAGGACTTCGGAAAGGTACTTTTGGAACACCAATAGGCATGGATTGAAAGAAAAAAGAACTAAATACTATATTTCACTTTGATGTGGAAACGTAACAATATGGTTTTATTGTCTTTATTTTTCTTGTCTTTATAATATTGGCTTTATCATATTTATTTTATCCATAGATTAGAAAAATTTAGAAAGAAAGACAAAATAAATAAAGGAAATTTTTTACGAATAGATCCTTCTAATGATAAATGAAGGATGGACAAATTTTCTCATAGAAAATGGTATCAATCCACCATTGCATATTGGTACTTATCGAATATAGAATAAATCTGTTTCTCTTTGTTCTTACGAACAGAATTCTTCCATTATTACGAATAGAATATAGAATCAATATTAACCTAACCCTTGTTAGGAAAAAATCCCCTGAACAGGGGAAGTCTATAGGATAATCATAGTATAATTTTTTCCAATGCAATAAAGTTACGTAGTGTCTATTTTTCTTCGATAAAGGGGTATTTTCCATGGGTTTGCCTTGGTATCGTGTTCATACCGTTGTATTGAATGATCCCGGCCGGTTGCTTTCCGTTCATATAATGCATACAGCTCTGGTTGCTGGTTGGGCGGGCTCGATGGCTCTGTATGAATTAGCAGTTTTTGATCCTTCTGACCCTATTCTTGATCCAATGTGGAGACAGGGTATGTTCGTTATACCCTTCATGACTCGTTTAGGAATAACCAATTCATGGGGGGGTTGGAGTATCACAGGAGGAACTGTAACGAATCCGGGGATTTGGAGTTACGAAGGTGTAGCTGGGGCGCATATTGTGTTTTCTGGCTTATGCTTTTTGGCAGCTATCTGGCATTGGGTCTATTGGGATCTAGAAATATTTTCTGATGAACGTACAGGAAAACCCTCTTTGGATTTGCCCAAGATCTTTGGAATTCATTTA